CAATTCCAATAGACTTATTGAACGTTCCCATTGGCGTGCATCCAGCAGGAATTGAACCTACGAATTTGCCAATTATGAGTTGGGCGCTTTAACCATTCAGCCATGGATGCTTAACAGGGCTCGTCGTACATCGTGAATAACCAAATTCCAATTGAAATGAAATCTTTAGGAGGAATCAATGAAAATCTTTAGGAGGAATCAATGAAACGACATCAATTCAAATCCTGGATCTTCGAATTGAGAGAGATATTGAGAGAGATTAAGAATTCTCACTATTTCTTAGATTCATGGATCAAATTCGATTCAGTGGGATCTTTCACTCCCATTTTTTTCCACCAAGAACGTTTTATGAAACTCTTTGACCCCCGAATTTGGAGTATCCTACTTTCACGTGATTCACAGGGTTCAACAAGCAATCGATATTTCACGATCAAAGGTGTAGTACTGCTTGTAGTAGCGGTCCTTATATCTCGTATTAACAATCGAAAGATGGTCGAAAGAAAAAATCTCTATTTGATGGGGCTTCTTCCTATACCTATGAATTCCATTGAACCCAGAAATGAGACATTGGAAGAATCTTTTTGGTCTTCCAATATCAATAGATTGATTGTTTCGCTCCTGTATCTTCCAAAAGGGAAAACGATTTCTGAGAGTTGTTTCATGGATCCGCAAGAGAGTACTTGGGTTCTCCCAATAAATAAAAAGTGTATCATGCCTGAATCGAACCGGGGTTCGCGGTGGTGGAGGAACCGGATCGGAAAAAAGAGGGATTCTAGTTGTAAGATAGCTAATGAAACCGTAGCTGGAATTGAGATCTCATTCAAAGAGAAAGATAGCAAATATCTGGGGTTTCTTTTTTTATCCTATACGGATGATCCGATCCGCAAGGACCATGATTGGGAATTGTTTGATCGTCTTTCTCCGAGGAAGAAGCGAAACATAATCAACTTGAATTCGGGACAGCTATTCGAAATCTTAGGGAAAGACTTGATTTGTTATCTCATGTCTGCTTTTCGTGAAAAACGACCAATTGAAGGGGAGGGTTTCTTCAAACAACAAGGAGCTGAGGCAACTATTCAATCAAATGATATTGAGCATGTTTCCCATCTCTTCTCGAGAAACAAGTGGGGTATTTCTTTGCAAAATTGTGCTCAATTTCATATGTGGCAATTCCTCCAAGATCTCTTCGTTAGTTGGGGGAAGAATCAGCACGAATCGGATTTTTTGAGGAACGTATCGAGAGAGAATTGGATTTGGTTAGACAATGTGTGGTTGGTAAACAAGGATCGGTTTTTTAGCAGGGTACGGAATGTATTGTCAAATATTCAATATGATTCCACAAGATCTATTTTCGTTCAAGTAACGGATTCTAGCCAATCGAAAGGATCTTCTGATCAATCCAGAGATCATTTCGATTCCATTAGAAATGAGGATTCAGAATATCACACATTGATCGATCAAACAGAGATTCAGCAACTAAAAGAAAGATCGATTCTTTGGGATCCTTCCTTTCTTCAAACGGAACGAACAGAGATAGAATCAGATCGATTCCCGAAATGCCTTTTTGGATCTTCCTCAATGTCCCGGCTATTCACGAAACGTGAGAAGCAGATGAATAATCATCTGCTTCCGAAAGAAATCGAAGAATTTCTTGGGAATCCTACAAGATCAATTCGTTCTTTTTTCTCTGACAGATGGTCAGAACTTCATCTGGGTTCGAATCCTACTGAGAGGTCCACTAGAGATCAGAAATTTTTGAAGAAAAAACAAGATGTTTCTTTTGTCCCTTCCAGGCGATCGGAAAATAAAGAAATGGTTGATATATTCAAGATAATTACGTATTTAGAAAATACCGTCTCAATTCATCCTATTTCATCAGATCCGGGATGTGATATGGTTCCGAAGGATGAACCAGATATGGACAGTTCCAATAAGATTTCATTCTTGAACAAAAATCCATTTTTGGATTTATTTCATCTATTCCATGACCGGAACAAAGGGGGATACACGTTACACCACGATTTTGAATCAGAAGAGAGATTTCAAGAAATGGCAGATCTATTCACTCTATCAATAACCGAGCCGGATCTGGTGTATCATAGGGGATTTGCCTTTTCTATTGATTCCTACGGGTTGGATCAAAAAAAATTCTTGAATGAGGTATTCAACTCCAGAGATGAATCGAAAAAGAAATCTTTATTGGTTCTACCTCCTCTTTTTTATGAGGAGAATGAATCTTTTTATCGAAGGATCAGAAAAAAATCGGTCCGGATCCACTGCGGGAATGATTTGGAAGATCCAAAACTAAAAACAGCGGTATTTGCTAGCAACAACATCATGGAGGCAGTCAATCAATATAGATTGATCCGAAATCTGATTCAAATCCAATATAGCACTTATGGGTACATAAGAAATGTATCGAATCGATTCTTTTTAATGAATAGATCCGATCGCAACTTCGAATATGGAATTCAAAGGGATCAAATAGGAAATGATACTC